ATTACTAATAGATCTAGTAATAGATCTATGGGGAACTTACCTGATGAGAGAAATTGTTGTCGAGAAATATGAAATTTTAAAACCATTTTTGAGTTCTATGAAACCGCGGATTGGCTGTACCTGTACTGCAATAATATGAATGACTCGCTATTCACTCGGTTTCTGGTCAATAATAAGAAGAGTAGGAGAGATGGCCGAGTGGTTCAAGGCGTAGCATTGGAACTGCTATGTAGGCTTTTTGTTTATCGAGGGTTCGAATCCCTCTCTCTCCCTTTCTGTTGATTCACCAATGTTACCGACCACAATGTAGCAAATCAAATAACAATTGATACCATTAGTCCAAGTCCAAGAGTGGGATCTTTATTTGATAGAGATTCTCTATTCCTAATTAATGTGGTGCGTAAAATATAAATATCGGCAAGGCCCTTAAATATATTTCCTTCAAAAAAGGGAAAAATTGTCTGAACCTTTCTTTTTTATTTTGGTTAGGTTCAAGTTTGACGAGAATAATATTCCACGACTAACAATTCATTTATTTTCAACCCGATCGATTTACTATCTATTATTTGATTTACTAATCCTTTATATTGGGATGAGTCAATAGTCAAATGTTTTGGCAATTCCTCGTGGGAAGATGAAGCAATAGAATTTTGAATCAGAGCTTTCGATTTTTCTTTATCCTTCGTAGTAATAATATCTCGGGGTTTGCAACGATAACTTGGTATATCCACTACACGACCATTAACTAAAATATGTCTATGGTTAACTAATTGCCTGGCCCCGGGAATGGTCGAAGCCATACCCAACCGAAAAAGTATGTTATCCAAACGCATCTCGAGTAGTTGTAGTAAAACCTGACCCGTTGACCCTTTGGCTTTTCTAGCGATATGCACATATCTAAGCAATTGTCGCTCTGTCAGACCATAATGAAAACGCAATTTTTGTTTTTCTTCTAGACGAATACGATATTGCGATCTTTTACCAGAACGTAATTGATCACTTCCGGATCTAGGCCTTTTACTAGTTAGTCCCGGTAAAGCTCCCAGACGGCGTATTTTTTTGAAACGAGGCCCTCGGTAACGAGACATAAAATAAAACTCCTTTTTTATTTTATTGAAATTTTATTTTTTACAGAATAAATCTAAATTAAGACTGGACTAAAGGATAAACAAAGTAAAGCTAAGTCTACTAAAGTACTACAAAGTACAATGATGAATTGTCTCAATATCCGGCTTTTTTTATATATTTTTGTATATATATATTATTTATAATAATATTTATAGGAAGTGAAAACTCCGTTTTACGATTTGTTTTGTAGAGATCTAATTTCTCCTATCCATTTTTTATTCCTAGTTGCAAGTTAACACGACATAATAGATCGGTGACCGGACATTTAGAGAAAAGGGGGCGGGAGATTCTCAATCATGGAAAAAATCGATAGAGAAAAAGCCGGCTATCGGAATCGAACCGATGACCATCGCATTACAAATGCGATGCTCTAACCTCTGAGCTAAGCGGGCTCACCTAATAGAAATAATAAATAAAATTATATTCTAGTAAAAAAATTACTAATTAGAATTTTAAATTTATTACTTATTATTATTTCTATATATTTTTTTTTAGCTTTTGTATTTTATTTCGATTATTTATATTAATTAATTTCGATTATTATAAATAATCGAAATAAAATGAATAATAAGGAAGTAAGCTAATACGTAAGATTTCCCATATTTTTAATGATAATTTAAAATTTTTTATTCTCGTAAAAAAAAAAAGAATTCTTTTTAGAGCAGTTCTAACAAATTATGCTAATTACTAATTATAGGATTTATATAATTACATAATTCTAAATTCTAGCTGATCGATCCTAAGAAAACGATAAGTATAAATATAAAGATACAATCCAAATTATACTGAGACATTCCTCAAGTTTCATTCGCAAAAGGAGTAGATAAGACGAAAAAAAAAAAAGAGTGAATATCGACCGTTCTAGTATTCTAAATCTTGCTGTAAAAATAAAGGGGGGGAGATACATTCATATATATGTGGGATCTACCTATCATATTGAATTGCAGATATATAAATGATAGAATCATTTCTGATTTAAATATGGTTCATCAAATCAAATACCATAGAGATGAAATGGCGGAAAATGGTGAAAAAAGCGGCATACACTTTTCGATATAGGAATCATTATCTAATGAATTCAACGGTTCCAAGATAAATAAAATAGGTGAATGGAATTACAACTAGATCCTAGTCTCAAAACAAAAGGGGATATGGCGAAATTGGTAGACGCTACGGACTTGATTGGATTGAGCCTTGGCATGGAAACCTGCTAAGTGGTAACTTCCAAATTCAGAGAAACCCTGGAAAAAAAGGGGGGCAATCCTGAGCCAAATCTTTATTTTGAGAAATCAAGGGTTTAGGTTTAGTTTCTAAAATAAAACTAGAATAAAAAAAGATAGGTGCAGAGACTCAATGGAAGCTGTTCTAACGA